AGACATCTTATAAAAATAAAAAAGAACCTGTTTATGAAACTTTTTCTTTGGGTATAAATCCAGAAAAAGAAAATTCGAAGTTTGAATTTTTGATAGATAAAAAAGATAAAGATCTCTCCTGGTTTGAAAAACCTTTTGTAACTTTTCTTTTCGACTATAAACGCTGGAATTGCCCACTTCGATATATAAAAAACGATCGGTTTGAGAATGCTGTAAGAAAGGAAATGTCACAATATTTTTTTTATACATGTCGAAGTGATGGAAAAGAAAGAATATCTTTCACCTACCCACAAAAGTAGTAAATCAAAAAAAGTAGTAAATCAATAAGAAAATTAATGCATAAAATAAATACAATAAAAGATAAGAAGAAATCCGACCGCCTCCTACATATTTTATACCCTCTCCTATAAAGAAACTGCTAACACCGATCCCATTGGTAATTCCATCAATTATTTGTCTATCAAAAAAATAAGTCAATTGAGCTAATCTTCTTATACCTTCAATTAAAAATATTTCATAAAAAGCATCTATATACCCACGATTAGAAGACCAATCATATACCGCGTTTATTATTTTGTCCCTAAGAATTCTCTTAGGAGCTTTTTTAACGAGCGAATTGAAAAAGTTCAAATTTTGTAATGATGAATAAACAGGCCTGTATAAAGAGGATGCTATAAATATTCCGAAATATGCTATACTGACTGAGAAAACTGCGTTTGTTACAAATTCATACCAATCCACAGAATGATTTGAGGTTTGATGCAAAAGGTTTAAAGACGAAATTAACAGTCTAGATAATATATCCAAATAGATTTCTTCTTGATTGAATTGATTGAAAGGAATTCCTACAACTCCAATAAACAAAGTAAATAGTACCAAGACAAGCATAGGAAATAACATAGTATTATCCGATTCATGAGGATACGAGACAATTTTTTTAGTACCCCAAAAATTTATATTAATAAAAGACTGCGTCATATTTCTTACATTACCATCAATTTGGTATGTCTTCTTCCAAAAAAAAGAAGCCTTTTCATTATTTATCATTGGTGATAAAGTTAATAAACATTTTTCTTTTTTAAACATTTTTGATCCTTCTTTACCCCATAGGGAGAATGGGCTATTTTTTTTCGCACTGTAATTTTGAAAATGAACATTTAAATGCCCTTCAAACGTAAGTAAATAAACCCGAAACATATAAAATGCAGTTAATCCTGCTGTGAAACAAGCTATTATTGCGAAAACAGGCGAATACAACCAACTATCACTAAGGATTTCATCTTTGGACCAAAAACAGGCGAGGGGTGGAATACCACAAAGGGAAAGAGTTCCTAAAAAAAAAGCTGTTTTTGTAATTGAAACATGCTTTGTTAAACCACCCATAAGAGCCATATTTTGACTCTTATCTGGAGAATAACCAACAATAGCTTCCATTGAATGAATAATGGATCCAGATCCTAAAAACAACAATGCTTTCGAATAGGCATGAGTAATCAAATGAAAAAGTGCGGCTCGATAAGACCCCATACCTAGAGCTAACATCATATAACCTAATTGAGACATTGTAGAATAGGCTAAACTTCTCTTAATATCTTTTTGAGCAAGAGCTAAAGTTGCCCCCAAAAATACTGTTATTATACCGATCAAGGCTATTAGATTCATTATATGGGGTATAATTAGGAAAAGAGGAAGAAGCCGAGCTACAAGAAAAATTCCCGCTGCTACCATAGTAGCAGCATGGATGAGAGCCGAAATAGGAGTGGGTCCTTCCATGGCATCTGGTAACCATATATGAAGGGGGAATTGTGCCGATTTAGCAATTGCACCAGAAAAAAAAAGGAAGGCACACAATGTAACAAATAAAGAATTAATCTGATTATTACAAATCAAGTTATTAAATATTTCGAACAAATCTCGAAAGTCGAAACTACCCGTTATCCAATAAAAACCTAAAATTCCTAATAATAATCCAAAATCCCCTACACGATTAGTTACAAATGCTTTTTGACAAGCACTCGCTGCAATAGGTCGTGTAAACCAAAATCCTATTAATAGATAAGAACACATTCCAACCAATTCCCAAAAGATATAAATTTGTATCAAATTAGAACTAGTAACTAATCCCAACATTGAAGTATTGAAAAAGGTCATATAAGCAAAAAATCTCAAATAACCTTGATCATAAGACATATAATTGTCACTATAAATAAGAACCAGAATTCCAACAGTAGTAATTAATATTAATAAAATAGAAGTAAGTGGGTCGATCAAATATCCAAACTCTAAAGAAAAATCGTTATTGATAGCCCAAGACCATACATATTGAAAAATAGAACTACTTTTTACTTGTTGAATACACAGATGGGTCGAAAAAAGCATAACTGCACTTAACAAGAAAATACTCGGAAAAGTCCATATACGGCGAAGTTTTTTTGTTGCCGCCGGAAAAAGCAAGAGTCCCGCCCCTATTAACAGGGGGACCGGAAGCGCAATTAAAGGTATAATCCATGAATATTGATATGTATGTTCCATAAAAAAAAAGAAATTCTTGTTATTTTGAATTTATTGTTTATTGTTTCTGATTCATCGGCTCTTATCTCTTTTTAATTGGCCAGTCAATAAAAAAGAGATAATAAAGAATAAAGATATACAAAGAAAAGTCAAATAGAAATTTTCTTTCTTAATCTTATTTTTTTTTTTTGATATATTTTATTACATATAGAAATATATATGACAAAAAAGGAAAGAAATAGAAAGAGAAATATAAGCAGACAGTCTTTTGATGTTTTATAATTTAAAATTTAAATAGATAGATAATAAAAACTAAAGAATGCTTTTTTAAAAATATTTTTTAACAATAGATGTCTTTCACATCCAATTCTCAAAAAAATTCACTTTTTTTTTTTGAATGGCAGTTCCAAAGAAACGTACTTCTATATCAAAAAAGCGTATTCGAAAATATATTTGGAAAAGAAAAGGATATTGGACAGCATTGAAAGCTTTTTCGTTAGCCAAATCTCTTTCTACTGGCAATTCAAAAGGCTTTTTGTACGACAAATAAAAAAGGAAACGTTGGAATAATATAACTCGACTTGGCATTAGAAAGGGTCTAATTTCATTTTTGAATTTTTTTTTTTTTTCTAATTTCTTTGTAAGATATTTTCTAATTTATGCGATGGGGATTTTTTTCCCCATCGAATTTATTGTCACAACCACAATATTACAATATTAAAAAATATCACTAAGTTTTGTCTTCTTTTTATTTATACTATTTGAAAGATAAAAGAACTTTTTAATAAAAATGTGTCAATTCGGAATGATTTTTTTATATTCTATTCCTATGCCATGGCTGGCAGAGAAATCTACGTATATATTAAATTAAAAATTAGACAAGATTTTTTTAAAGTATTAAGGCGAAATTCGAAACATTTTTGTTAGATAATATGTCCAAATCAACACCAAATTGAGTTGTTAAATCTTAACACAAATTCACTATACAATGAAGAAAATACTAACAATTAATACAATAAAGCGTTTCCACAAAAGAATATTCAAATTGTAACCCATAAAAAATTCAAATTTTTTTGGAGGGGTATCTCTCTAAGGATTTTTATAATTGTTAATTATTCGAGGAACGTTTAAATTTCGACCCTCCCTAATTTAACAAATTAAAGGAGTTTTTATTCATTTATTTGAACCATTCCTAACAAATTTTGCATTGAATTAATTCCTTTTAAGCTCGACGATTGAATAAAAACGGGTTATTATTATTTTGAGCAAGCCGCTATGGTGAAATCGGTAGACACGCTGCTCTTAGGAAGCAGTGCTAGAGCATCTCGGTTCGAGTCCGAGTAGCGGCATAACATCTTTTCATTTTCAAAAGCATGCAAAAAGTCTTCTAATGAATTTCATTTCTGATTTTAATTCTGTATAGTCGAAGAGCCTTTCTCCATTTTTACAAATTTTTATGATATTCTTGACTTTAGAACATATATTAACTCATTTATCTTTTTCAGTCGTTTCTGTTGTAATTCTAATTCATTTGATAACTTTATTGGTTGACGAATTCTTAGGACCATATGATTCGTCAGAAAAAGGCATGTTAACTACCCTTTTCTGTATAACAGGATTATTAGTTACTCGTTGGGCTTATTCGGGACATTTACCGTTAAGTGATTTATATGAATCGTTAATTTTTCTGTCATGGGGTTTCTCTATTATTCATATGATTCCGTATTTTAAAAAGCATAAAAATTTTTTAAGGGCAATAACCGCACCAAGTGCTTTTTTTACCCAAGGTTTTGTTACTTCGGGTCTTTTAACAGACATTCATCAATCTGAAAAATTAGTACCTGCCCTCCAATCTCAGTGGTTAATGATGCACGTAAGTATGATGCTATTGGGCTATGCAACTCTTTTATGTGGATCATTACTATCAGTAGCACTGATAGTAATTACATTTCGAAAGGTCATAAGAATTCGAAAGGTCATAAGAATTGTTGATAAAAACAATTTTTTATTAAATGATTCTTTTTCCTTTGGTGAGATCCAAGATATGACGGAAAGAAGCAATTTTTTAAGAAAGACTTTTTTTATTTCTTCTAGAAACTATTACAGGTTTCAATTGATTGAACAATTAGATCATTGGGGTTATCGTATTATTAGTATAGGTTTTGTCTTTTTAACAATAGGTATTCTTTCGGGAGCCGTCTGGGCTAATGAAGCATGGGGATCATATTGGAATTGGGACCCAAAAGAAACTTGGGCATTTATTACGTGGATCGTATTCGCGATTTATTTTCATACTCGAACAAATAAAATTACGGAAGGTTTAAATTCCGCAATTATTGCCTCTATCGGCTTTCTTATAATTTGGATATGCTATTTTGGGGTTAATTTATTAGGAATAGGACTCCACAGTTATGGTTCATTTACATTAACATATAATTGAATTGAAAATAAAGGGGTTTGCGAAATATAACGATAGGGTAGCATATACATATATAAGAAACTTCAGGTAAACCATTGAGAACTTTTTGAATCAAATAATGGAGTGATTCAAAAAGTTCTCATAAAAGCTAAACATATCCGCTTAGAATTCTTTTTTTGAGTTTTGGGCGATTTTGAAAAATTCAAAATAATAGAATTTCCTTTTCATTTTTTTTAAATTACCTATAAAAATAATTAGATAGAATCGCTTCGACCTTGTCAACCGATAATGAGAAAACGAAATCCGGATAAAAGCCAATAGCTATTACAGGCAAAAGCATAGAGATCGAAACAAATAACTCCCGCGGTCCAGAATCAAAAAAAGAAAAGTTTGGGACATTAAACAACTTATATCCATAGAACATCTGTCGTAACATAGATAATGAATAAATAGGAGTTAATATCATCCCAACGGCCATTATAACAGTAACTAGTATTTTTGGTATTAAAAGAAATTTTTGTCCGGTAATTATTCCAAATAATACTACCAGTTCCGCAAAAAAACCACTCATACCCGGTAATGCAAGGGATGCTAGTGATAAGATACTGAACATTGTAAAAACTTTTGGCAGCGGGGTAGCCATTCCACCCATTTCGTCAAGATAAACAAGACGTATTCTATCATAACTCGTTCCTGCCAAGAAAAAAAGTGCAGCGCCAATAAATCCATGGGATATTATTTGTACAATGGCCCCATTCAGTCCCAGATCACTTATAGAACAAACTCCTATAAGTATGAACCCCATATGAGATACAGAGGAATACGCTATTCTTTTTTTTAATTTTTGTTGACCAAAAGATGTTGAAGCTGCATAGATTATTTGGATTGCACCTACTATTATCAACCAGGAAGAAAATATAGAATGAGCGTGGGGTAATAATTCCATGTTGATTCGAATCAATCCATAGGCTCCCATTTTTAATAGGATTCCGGCTAGAAGCATACAAGTACTGTAATGCGCTTCTCCATGGGTGTCTGGTAACCAAGTATGTAAAGGTATGATCGGTAATTTGACAGCAAAAGCAATAAAAAACCCAATATAGAAAAAAATCTCTAAGGCCAAAGGATATGATTGATTAACCAATGTTTCAAAATAGAATGTGGGTTCATTAGAACCATATAAAGCGATACCTAAAGTTCCCATTAATAAAAAAACGGAACTTCCTGCAGTATACAAAATAAATTTTGTAGCTGAATACAGACGTTTCTTGCCCCCCCACATGGATAGAAGTAGATAAACGGGAATTAATTCTAACTCCCACATGATGAAAAAAAGTAAAAGATCTTGAGAAGAAAATAATCCTATTTGACCACTATACATTGCTAACATCAGAAAATAGAATAATCGGGAGTCCCGAGTGACTGGCCGAGCCGCTAAAGTAGCTAAAGTGGTGATAAACCCTGTTAATAAAACGGGTCCTATAGAAAGCCCATCTATTCCTAATCTCCAGTAAAAATCAAAAAAATGGATCAATTTATAATCTTCTTTTAATTGGATTAATGGATCGTCCGATTCGAAATAATAAGAAAATGCGTAAGTCATTAAAAGGAGTTCTAAGATACATATACAGATGGTATACCATCTAATGACTTTATTTCCTCTCTGAGGGAAAAAGAAAATGAAAGAACCCGCGAATATCGGTAAAACTACAAAAAGTGTTAACCAAGGAAAAGAATTCGTGGTAAAGACAAGATACACTTGGACCAGAAAAACCCGTGCTCGAAAAGATAATATCTTTTCGAGCACGGGTTTTTGTCGGTAAACAAAAAATAAAATGTATTCAAGTGAAATAAAATGTATTCAAGTGGGTTTCTCTAGAAAGTATCAATAACCTAGACCCATGCTTCGAGTTGTTTCATGCCATAAATAAACTCGAACACTCAAAAAATCCGTTGGACAGGCAGATTCACATCTCTTACAACCTACACAATCCTCTGTTCTTGGAGCAGAGGCTATTTGCTTAGCTTTACATCCGTCCCAGGGTATCATTTCTAATACATCTGTTGGGCAGGCCCGGACACATTGAGTACACCCTATACATGTATCATAAATCTTTACTGAATGTGACATTGGCTTCTAATTTTTTTGAACGTCATAAAATTTCGATCTAGTATATTTCTAAATGAATCAGATATTTCAATTTAAACACCAGAGGAATCAATGATTTGCCAGAATTCAATAGAAAAATTCTGGATTGCTTCATGAGATAAAGCCAAAATACTTAAATTTCTTACATTTTCGAAAACATGATAGATATGTTATGTATGATATTGATACATGCCAATTTCGAATTGATAAGTAATCAATTTTATATGATTAATACTATTTATTCAACAAATTCGATTGATTTATACGGGTGGATTTTCTATTACGATAAATTGACGAAACAATAGCAGGTCCAATAGCTGCTTCAGCGGCTGCGATAGCTATAACAAAAATTGAGAAAATATTTCCTTTTAATTGACGACTATCAAAAGAATCGGAAAATGTTACGAAATTGATATTAACCGCATTAAGTATAAGTTCAAGACACATAAGGGCCCTAACCATATTTCGACTCGTAATTAAACCATAGATACCGATAGAAAATAAATAAGCACTCAAAACAAGTACATGTTCGAGCATCATCAAACAACTCCTTATGAATTTTGATTTATTTCAATATGAACAACAATTCAACATCAACAATTGGATTAACTAGAATAAGAATACCAGAATAAGAATACCACAAGTACAGAACAAAAAAATTTTGCTAATCAGGAATTGATAATATTCAAATGGAATAGAAAGAAATGGATGTAATAGCATAGAACAAAATTTCTTTTTTGTTTTTGCCAATTCAACAGATTTTTTACTGACGAGCCACAGCAATCGCACCTATCAAAGCAACTAAAAGAATTATTGAAATGAATTCAAATGGAAGAAAAAAATCTGTTGATAAATGAATTCCAATTTGTTGACCATTACTTATCAAATCTTGCTCTATAATCTGATTTCCTCTTGTAGTCCAAATAATCCCGTACCATGATGTATCTGAAATAATAGTAATTAGTAAAACAAAAATACTTGTACAAACTAAAGAAGTAACCCTGTCCCCAATAGTCCAAAGATTAAAATCTTTGTAATATTCTGAACCATTCATGAACATCACAGCAAATAGAATTAAAACATTTATAGCTCCCACATAAATAAGGAGCTGTGCGGCAGCTACAAAATGCGAATTTGATAAAATAAAGAATAAAGATATACAAACAAGAACAAATCCCAACGAAAAGGCAGAAAATATCGGGTTGGTAAATAATACTACTCCCAGACCCCCTAATATAAGACCGAATCCCAGAAAAACTAAAAGAAAATCATGTATTGGTCCAGGCAAATCCATTGTTGGTAAAATAAAAGATAAAAAATCGACTTTTTTTCATGAACTTCTTGATCCGACCAGGAAAAATTTTTTTATAATGGGCTCCTAATTGTTCCTATTTAATCAATTTTGAATCAAAAAGGGCATTTTACCCTTTTTTTTTGAGGTGAGTTCCAAACCGTTCGAATTGTATAATCGTCAATTACTGACAGTGGTAAACGACCTAAAGCAATTTGATTATAATTCAATTCGTGACGATCATAAGTGGAAAGCTCATATTCTTCAGTCATTGATAAACAATTTGTTGGACAATACTCAACACAGTTGCCACAAAATATACAGATTCCGAAATCAATACTGTAATTAAGCAAGCGTTTCTTTCGAATGTCAGTTTCCAATTTCCAATCTACAACGGGTAGATCTATAGGACATACACGAACACATACTTCACAAGCAATGCATTTATCAAATTCAAAATGGATTCGACCCCGGAAACGCTCCGATGTGATTAATTTCTCATAGGGATATTGAATAGTTACGGGTAAACGATTTGCGTGGGATAAGGTAATCATAAAACTTTGCCCAATGTACCTTGCAGCCCGTATCGTTTTTTGACCATAATTCATGAACCCGGTTACCATAGGAAACATATCGAAATTTCTATAAAAACTTGATGTTTATTTTTTTCTCTTGTTTGATACAAGTCGCGAATATCAAAAATATCAAAGAATTTTTCTTTATAGTGAAAGGAGTTGGGAAGAGGTTGTTAATAATAGATTACCAAGAGAAATAGGTAAAAGAAATTTCCATCCAAGATTTAATAGTTGGTCCATTCTTAGTCTAGGTAAAGTCCATCTTGTTGCGATAGAAATGAACAAGAACAAAAAAGTTTTAATCAATGTAATAAAGATACCAATTGTTGTTCCAAAGACTCCACTTACTTTATTTATTTCAAAAGGGTAAGGAAGAAATAGGTACGGAATTGATATATTCCAACCGCCTAAGTAAAGAACTGTTACAAATAATGAAGAAACCAATAAGTTTAGATAGGAAGCAACATAAAATAAACCAAATTTGATACCCGAATATTCGGTTTGATAACCTGCTACTAATTCTTCTTCTGCTTCTGGTAAATCAAAGGGTAATCTCTCACATTCTGCTAGAGAAGAAATTAAAAAAATTAGAAACCCTATGGGTTGACGCCACAAATTCCAGCCCCAAAAACCATATTTTGATTGTGCTTCAACTATATCAACTGTACTTAAACTGTTAGATAATTATAGTCGGTGATAACATCACTGTTCCCAGCGCTATTCCAGAACCGTACATGAGATTTTCACCTCATACGGCTCCTCGAAGGCCTTAAATAAATCTAAGGACTGAGTCATATTTTTTATCCTAATATATTTGTAGGATATATAGGATACAAATATATTAGACGTTCCCAAATTCGACCAATGAAATTCCGTCTGTTATAATGCTAAAAAAAGTACTTCTGAATTAATCTTATCCTTTAAGAATTTGGTTGAGGAAAAACTAAAACCCTTCAACAAAACACTTCTTTTTCTAAAAAGTATTTTTACTTTAAATACCCATTAAATACCCAAGGGGTTTTATAGATATTTCAATCTATTGTTTTTCGATTACCAAAAAGATTCCATTAGTTCATGAATTTTGCCATAAATTCTATCTCTATTAATATGGATATAGGAAATAAAGACAAAAGGGGATCTCTTTTTTATTTATTGTAATTAGATTCTTTTTTTATTCCTATTCTTCTTTCTGAAAAAACAAAGGACGGAAAAAAATAAAGGATTTTTTCGTTTTTGATAGTTATTTCTTTAATGGGTGGGGGGACCCTACTCTGGATCGGAATCATGGGGGTACTGCCAGGTCATTTCTACTAACTTAAAGCCCCAATTAATATTCTTTTTTATTCTTTAATATATTACTCTTTTAAATAATTTAAATAATCCCTATTCCTAATCCTTTTAAATAATCTCTATTACAAATCCTTTATGTATCTTGGTGTTCCTAACCAGTCGCCCGTTTTTTCGCAATGGGCAATCGCCAGTTACCATTATGATAACACATACAAAGATTTTTTTTTTTGAGCCCGCTTCAAGTCAGGATGACAAATCAACCAATCTTGGGGCAAATCTTTTTCGTCTTCATATATTTTTTTTTGCTTTACTCTTGTACATAGGAAATGAGTCTCTTTTTTTTTTTTTTTACTACAGATTTCGAAGCAGTTTTCTTTCACTCATATAACTATCCAATTAAGTTCATCAACCCAAACGATGAATCAAAAAATGAAGATACCTATTCAATAGATTTCACCTTCCTCTTAAAAAAAAAGGAAATAAAGAAATAGGGAAAAATTTTTGTTTCGACGAATCGCACGTAGACATGTGGATAATACACAGAGAGTTAATGGTATTTCATAACTAATTGATTGAGCAGCGGCTCGTAGACCACCTAAAAAGGAATATTTATTATTTGATCCGTATCCTGACATAAGAAGCCCAATCGGAGCAATACTTGAAATAGCAATCCATAAAAAAACACCGATATTTAGATCAGCTAAAACAAGGCGATAGCCAAAAGGAATAACAGAATAGCTTAATAGGGTTGATATCACTGCTATAGATGGTCCGATACTGAATAAGCGAGTATTCCCCCTAGATGGAAAAATATTTTCTTTGAAAAGTAGTTTTGTCCCATCTGCTAGGGCTTGAAGAACTCCCAATGGTCCAGCATGCTCAGGTCCAATACGTTGTTGTATCCCTGCGGATATCTTTCTTTCTAACCATACAATTACTAGTATGCTTATCGTGATTCCCAATACAAGAGTCAAAATAGGGACAAGTATCCATAGAATTCCATAGACTGTGTTTAAGGATTCCAATCTGAAAAAAGGATTGAACCCTTGTACTTTTGTTGTATCAATTACGTTTGTTGTATAAATTATCATTTCAACGATCAACCTCTCCCATAATGATATCTATGCTACCTAGTATTGTCATAATATCAGCCAATTTCATTCTTTTAACTAATTGAGGAAGAATTTGCAAATTGATAAAACCAGGTGAACGAATTTTCCATCTCCAAGGAAAACCGCCTTGATCTCCTATCAGAAAAATTCCCAATTCTCCCTTTGGTGCTTCAACTCTTACATAAAGTTCTTGTTTTGGCAATTCAAAAGTAGGAGAGGTTTTTTTACTAATAAATCGATATTCAAAATCGTTCCATTCTGGATCCTTTTCTCTATCAAAGCAGCGGGCTTCTAAATTCTCATAAGGCCCTCCCGGAATTCCTTCCAAAGCCTGTTGAATAATTTTTATGGATTCTGTCATTTCACCAAGTCGGACTAAATAACGAGCTAATGAATCTCCCTCTTTTTGCCACTGGACGTCCCAATCAAATTCGTCGTAACACTCATAATGATCGACTTTACGAAGATCCCATTGTACTCCGGAAGCTCGTAGCATTGGTCCCGATAAACCCCAATTTATCGCTTCCCCTACACCAACAATACCTATTCTTTCAACTCGTTCTAAAAAAATAGGATTTCGCAAAATAAGTTTTTGATATTCAGCAACTCCTGTTAAAAAATAATCGCAGAAATCCAAACATTTATCTATCCAACCATGAGGTAGATCAGCGGCTACCCCCCCGATACGAAAAAAATTATGCATCATTCTCATACCTGTGGCAGCTTCGAATAAATCATATACAAACTCTCTTTCTCGAAAAATATAGAAGAAAGGAGTCTGTGCACCAATATCCGCCATAAAGGGGCCAAGCCATAACAGATGAGAAGCTATACGACTTAACTCTAACAGAATGACTCTGATATAGCTAGCTCTTTTCGGTACTTGAATATTTCCTAACTGTTCTGGACCATTTACTGTTATTGCTTCTGTGAACATAGTAGCTAAATAATCCCAACGGGTTACATAAGGCAAATATTGGATAATTGTTCGGCTTTCCGCTATTTTTTCCATTCCTCGGTGTAAATAACCCAATATTGGTTCACAGTCAATAACATCCTCACCGTCGAGAGTAACGATGAGTCGAAGAACACCATGCATTGATGGGTGGTGGGGGCCCATATTGACTATCATAAAGTCTTTTCTTGTAGCTTGTACATTCATAGGGATTTCCTCAATTCATTCTTCCGGGAATTACTGAAAATGAAAAGAAGCTCATCAAAATTCAAGATCTAATAAATCAAATAATTCAAAGACTATTCAAATTAACGGGTTTTTGACTCCCGAATATCCAACTGTCTAATAAATTCTTTATAACGTATTCTATTTTTCTTTGCCAAATAAGACAACAGCCGTTGGCGTTTGCCTAGAATTTTTCGTAAACCTCTCTGAGATAAAAAGTCTTTTCTATGTAATTCCAAATGTGAAGTAAGTATTCGTATTTTATTACTGAAACTCACTATTTGAAATTCAACAGATCCCGTGTTTTCTTTTTTTTCTTCTTGTGAAATAACAGAGATGAATGAATTTTTTGCCATAAAACGAAACCGCCACCTTTCTTATTTTAAGCTATTTTTTCGATCAATAATAATAAAAAATGCAATACAAATTACAAGTTATTTGTGTTGTGTATACAAAAAAATCTTTACTTATTCACTGACTTCTTTAACAATTTCTAATTTTGTCTTTTGTCAAATTGAATTTATCATTAATCAATTCAATTGTTTTTTTATTCGGTTAAAGATAGAAAAAGTGGGTGGTATTTTTTTTTCTAGCTCTAATTGATACGTGATTGAATTTCATGTATCGGAATGGAATATGGAAAGTAAAACAAGACTGGTATCCTTGTTTTCGTATACTAAATTATCCATGCTATGGAATAAAAAAGATATATATGAAATATATCCTTACCGAAATTTCAATCGTGGATATATATGTATCCTTACCATACTGAACCGACTAGCATTATTGGTATCAAACCAATATCGATTCATACAAGCTAAATCTTCTAATCGATAATTAGGCCAAAGAAAAAACTTTAATTTAATTAATTTTTTTCTATTAAAATGTTTGTTTTTATTCAAAAAATTATCACAATTTTTTATATTATTTCCATTTGAAATTTCTGTATTTATATGACTATCATGACTTTTTTTTGAATTGAAAGAAATTAGAATTCTTAATTCTTTACGACGTTTAGGGGATAAAATGTTTTCAGGAACAAGTAAATCATAATCATTTTTGTTTCTATGTCCAATTAAACGTTGATGGCTTTCAATAGATTCCCTAAAATTAGTTTTATCAAAATAGACGTTTTCTCTGTATTTTTGATTAATTAGTTGTTTGCTCTTATGACCCCACAAAATACCTATGCTTTGATACAAAATAAACTGGCCATCTTTTCTTACCGATAGACGAACAGGTTCGATAATAAATATTCCCCCTTTCATTAATTCTATAAGAGTAAAACCCTTCTCAATCATTAGAATATCCAGACTTGTTTCGCCCTTTTGAATAGAAGATATAAAAATTTCTCGTGAATTTGTCAGTCTAAGCAGGAGGCAATATACTTTGATATTATTGATTATTTTTTGATTTAAAGAATCATCCCATTTTAATTGGAAACGTAAATACCTTTTTAGCAAGAAATCGAGTTCTGCTTCTATATTACTTTTGTATTGCTTTTTCTTTCTACCCTTTTTCATGCCTAATCCTAATTTCGCATAATCTTCTTCAACCCCCCTTTCTTTATTTGCAAGAACTGATCCAAGATCCACTTGATCCTCGAATTTTTTTTCTTGGTAGTTTTGATTCTCTAATTCAATAGGTTTTTTTTCATTAGATAAAAAAAGATCACTATTTTTCTTTCCATTGACTTTTTTATTTTCAATAACATTTTCATTTCTATTCAAATTTAAAAGAAGTAATTGGGTTGGTATCGCCCACGGGTTTATCTTATATGCATTGTAAAGTGTCACAAATTTTGCAAAAAACCAAAGTTCCAAATTAGATATGGGACGATTGAGTGTTTCCTCATTCATTCCCATCCAATCAAAAAGTTTTTTTTTTGAATTGGATGGTTTGATTTCTTGGTCTTGGCGAAGTGTAAGAAAAAAAAGATCTTTGTTATCCATATTATCAATTTTTTGGTTTTTATTAGTCCGAGTCTTAGTTTTTATATTCTGTTTGGTTCCGCTCTCGATCCAGGACTGAATGTCGACCTTTTTTCTAAGACAAAAATGTAGAATTCTCCAATCAAAAAATTTTCTATCTAAGTTTTTTTCCATATCAAAAATATCATCTTCTGTTAGATAATTATTGATAGAGAGGCCTATCAACATATCAAAATTTTGGTTTTTGGCCGTGTTGTAATTATAAGAAACCGCGTGCTTTTTTTTTTTTTTTAATGGCGCTTCTTCTTCATAAATATACGACTCTTTCTTACCTCCACAAAAAATAGATTTATATGATAAAAGATTATATCTATAATCTTTTTTTAAATTATTTTTTTGTCGTGCGCGTAATGCATCCGTTTTTAAAAAATTGGTTTTTTCGTAATGAATTAATTGTTCTTTTTTATTTTTATATAAATTAAATTTGTTTAAATCTTGCTTTTGAATCGTGCGGTGTTGATTAATTCTATTTCGCCATTTTTGTGGTATTAACATACACCAACGAATCTGAGATAAATCGTATTTATCTTGATAATGATCCTTTAACCAGTTTTTCCATTGATTCGTTCCAAAATTTCTAACACTTGTATCTTTTAATTCGAAATGAAATAACCCTAGGTTTCCAAAAAAATCTTTTATTTCATTTTTAAGAAAAAGGGATTCTCCGTGATATTGAAGTACAGATCTTAACTTATATAAGTGAATAACGCGAGTTTGTGATAATTTGTAAAATACATATGCTTGTGATAAGGAGGATACGTCACAAAAAATCTGTGAATTTTTAGTAAAAAAATTACTATTATTAATATTAAGTGACTTTTTTATAATTGAAATAAAGTGGATTTTTTTTGGGTTTGTTTTACCAATTTTTTTATTACTTTCTTCATTATTGCAAATGTTTTTGTTACTAATTTTTCTTTTTGAGTCAAGAAAAAACTGTGCATTGATCCTCGGAATATTAATGATACCTAAGAAAAAATTTATGTATATTTTTTCAATCCAAATTTTGATAAAAAAATGTGATTTACGAATTAATCGAGCATTTCTCCTTTTTAATTTTTGAGAAATACTTTTTGATGATTTTAATTTTGTAGCATTATAAGTTATTTTGTTAGGGCTAATATTTTTCTCGGAGGTTATAAATCTTTTTTCCCTTTCTTTTGTAATCTTTTGGATTTGATTTATGATTGTGTTTCTTCGAATCATCAAATCTTTCCTTTTTTTTTTTGTCAGTGAAAAATTTGTCCAATTCATAGATCGAATTGGGGTGGACATTGTTTGAACTGTCACATTATTCCTTATCAAATCTTTTTCTTTTTTAGTTTCATTCAATTCATATACTTGTTTAAATCCAAAAAAAAGACTTGATTTTTTTTTTGATTTACAAAATTTCTTTGTAATTTCTTTTAGAAATAGAATGTTTTTGAAAAGCCAGTTGTTTCTTTTTTTTGATAAATCTGCTTTTTCTTTTAAAATTGTTATAACTAGAAAACTTTTTTTTTTTAATTTTCGAATTTTTTTGTCAAGTTTTTTAAAAAGGGGTTCAAAAAGTGAAAGTCGTCTTCGGGGAGAACCAAAAGGCAGTTCAGCTTCCATTCCCCCAACAGTTAAAAAACAAAAATCATTTTTTCTCTCTTTCTTTTTTATTGGATCTTTATGAGAGAAGTTTTGTTTAGATCTATGCCAAGGTTTTAAACGAAAAGGAAATAGAATCTTTATTTGAATACCGTCTGTTAACCAGTTTTTTGGAAATTCCGTTTCTGACAGTGGAACTCCATTATAGGTGCATTTAACATGCATTTCTCTATTCCAATCCTTAAAATCCTCGGACCACTCTGGAAATTGAAATAATAGCATACGAATGATATTTTTAACTATTATTAATAAAGGTAATTGAATAAATTTTCTAATATTTGATTGAGTTACTAAAACACAACCTCTTATTACTTGAGCAAAAATAATGCTATCCCAGGCTTCGGCTATTTCTATCCGGACTTCTTCCTCTCTTTTGTCTTCTTCTTTTTTCTCACTTTCTTTTGTCTTTTTCTCTGGATAAGTATAATCCGAAATCGCGGATTCCGTGTTTTTATATACCCAATTTATAAAAAAAATTTTCATCGGTTCGAAAATATCAAAAGAAAAAAGGGGGGATTTCGCTATTCTGTCTAAAAAAAGGGGCGAATGCACATTTGCTTGAAAAAATTGCCAAATAACCGTTTTGCGCCTTTGTGCTCGTACGGAGCCTTTTATTATGTCTCGACGAAAGTCCGGTTGTTGTGAATAACGTATCAAAGCCACTTCGTTTATTTGATCAGAATTGGCTGTATCTTTGGGATTTTTAGAAATATCAATATTTTGTTCATTATCAGTAAAAATCACCACACGTTTGGCTTTTCGTGAACGGATCTCATGATCCTCTGCCGCGTTTTCTTCATTTTCTGCTTCTTGTTGTTCCAAATCGTCGATTAATTTGTATGACCATTGAGGAACTTGTTTACTTATTTCTTTTAGTCCCGTAAAATTTTTTAGAATTGTTTTATTGTTGGGATCCGCTAGAATTGCATCGAATAAAATTTTTAAAAATTTTATTTGATCTTTTAAATCCATTTTTTCGTCTTTATGATCCGGGAATAAGGAGGGCCCTTTAAAATTGAAACTTAATGTAGATTCTCTAACAAATTCATTAATTAAGTTCAAGAAATAACAAATTTCTGTTGACAATGATTTTTGATTAAATGTAGTTATTTTGGGTTCAAAATTTCGATAACTAGGAATAAGAAGGAAAAGATGAATTTTATTTATCCAAATTATATCTATGTAATTGTTTATCGAAGTTTCTGTTATACTTGAGGGTGAAAAAAAAAATTGGATTCTTCCACGACAAGACCCACTTAAAAAAGGATCATATTTTTTAGATAAGTATTCTTTTTTAGTTTCATCATTACACAATCTAATCTTTTTTTCAAGTGTATTGGGAGAAAA